CTTAAAAATAAACGAAGTGAATTGAAATATCTTACTAACTTCAGGAAAAGAAATCAAAGGAGATTCTTTAAGTAATGTGAATGAAATAAGAAAAGTCTTAAACAAGTAAAATGGAGTGCATATCTGTTTGAACAAAAGGGGAACCTTCCTCTAAGACTAAATATGATATATATGTGATAGCGAAAAGTACCGTGAGGGAAATGATTGAAATAGCAGTCTTATAAGCAGCTCAAAAAAAGTTTAAATAAATGATAAGAGCGTACCTTTTGCATAATGGGTCAGCAAGTTAATGTTTGATGCGAGCAGTATAGAAGTTTAGAATTAAGAGTTGCTTTATACATATTGCGTAGATAAAACAATTATGATTTAATGATAGAGTATCAAGGATTAGACCCGAAACTTAGTGATCTTACCACAATCAGGAATATAAAAGTCCGAACGGGTTATCGTTGTAAAGATATCCGAAGAATTGTGGTAAGTTAGTGAAAGACAATACTGACTAAGATAGCTGGTTTTCTGCGAAACCTATATAAGTAGGTAATTTAAATAGAATATCAGAAGGTACAGAATTGTGATCTCATGCAACTAGTACTCACTTTTCCTATTAATTTAGGAAAACTAATAAAGTGCTTTTTGCGGACATTGGGGGGTCGTGAAGACTCTATCAGTGAGTATTTGTTCTCGGAAGGACTAGATATGAATATTGAATAATCGGACATAGTACGATAAGGTTGTATGTCTAAAGGGAAACAGCCCAGAACAAGAGTTAATAAGGTTCCAAAATTATTGTTAAGTGAAATTAAGGGAGTATTTATCCCAAACGGCCAGGGAATAGGCTTAGAAGCGGCCATTTTCTGAAGACCTCGTAACAGAGCACTGGTTTTGTTTTAATTATTTTAGATAATAAGGATAAAAGCACCGAAAATTTAACGGATCTAAACAATATACCGAGACCTTGTCCAAATATATTAATATATTTAAAATTTACATTGTATATTTGGGGTAGCGGAACATTGGGGAAGTAAGTTATGAATTTTGCCTTTATAAGGCATTTCAAGGGATACATATAAAAGGAATAAACTAAAAAAATGAGTTGCTATAAGGTATTTTTCTAATAACCCAAGTGATAATGCTGACATGAGTAACGATAAAGGGGAATACCCTCGCCTAAAGCTTATGGAATTTAATTAAAGTTACGGCCTCTAAGTTTATTATATATTTAATAGATAAATCAATTATTTATTAATAATCCCAAAAGGGGTAAACGATGAGCAAATCTAGAAAGTTTACAGAAAACAACGTTTTTGCATAGTGACAAACGTTCTGGAAAAGTGTAAACTTGGCATAAGGGAGAGCTTTGTATCTACCAGAAGAAGCAATAAGTAAACAAAGTAATACCATGTCAGTTCAACCGTACCTAAATACTACCACAAGTAAGCAAGTAGAGTATACGAAGGCGTTCGAGTGAACAATCATTAAGGAACTCGGCAAATTGACTCACGTAACTTCGGGAGAAGGTGGGCCGTCCCTTTTGATTAATATCAGATAAGGGATAGGAGGCACAGAATGGTGTTGTACGACTGTTTAATTAAAACAAAGCACGCTGCAAAGAAATAAATTCGAAGTATTGGGTGTGATCTCTGCCCGATGGCGGCTGGTTATCGGATTTGCTTAGTTGACTAATATAAGCTAGGCTTTGAAGGAACCCCCGTTCAATGGCGGCCTTACAGATGAGGGTCCTAAGGTAGCGGAATACCCTGGCCGTTAAATGCGGTCTTGCATGAATGATGTAACGATACAACAGCTGTCTCAATGATTGGCTCGGTGAAATTGGGATAACTGTGCAGATACAGTTTACCTCTAGTTAGACGAGAAGACCCTATGCAGCTTTACTGTTGCTAGTTACCGAATATGATATAATGAGTTTTAGTGTATAAGGTAGTTGGCGAGATAAAATTGAAACACCTTTACTTCATTTATCATATTATATAAACCTTATCAGGGAATGGGTCTAGTAATGGCCATTTCTTAAAGATTTCATGTTAACACATGAGCACTGGTTGCAATAATTTATAGGAACAATTGCTAGGTGGCAGTTTATGCGGGGCACAGATCCCATAAAAAGTACCTGGGAGTATCCAAATTCATTTCTGTAAAATTGCAATATGCAATTAAATATGTATAGGCTTTTTTCTATTGCGGTTGTTTTTTCATGCTGATGCTTTTTTACTTCGTAAATGCAATCGCAACAAAGAAAAAACATCAGCAAACAAGAAAAATGGCCTACATGTTTTTTATTTTTAGTCTGAAGTTGGTGTTATTTTAATATTTTATTGCTAATTCAGTTATATATCCATTTAAGTTGGAACTTTTTTTTTTTAGTAAGATTTTCACTATCTTAAAACATAGATGTAATTAAATTGTTATCAGAGTTACATTAAATAATGATTTTTGTTGTTTATCAATCACCCAAAATCTGTTGCTTGTGAAACATCGCAAGCAACAAAAAAAAACATGGCAAAGAAGAATTATTTATATTTTATAGATATCTGGTTAAATGATAATTACTTTACTTCTCAAGTTTAACGGCTTAATCTTGCTTTACTGTTTGACTTACACGTCTTTCAGTCGCGTAAGCGGGGCATATGATCACAAGATGCAGAAAGGAAAGGTCTTGGATTATTGAAAAAGCTACGCTAGGGATAACAGGCTAATTGCGCCAGAGAGTTCAAATTGAGTGCGGAGTTTGGCACCTCGATGTCGGCTTAGCTCATCCACATGAATGCAGGAGTCATGAAGGGTTCGACTGTTCGTCGATTAAGGAGCTACACGAGCTGGGTTAAATACGTCGTGAGACAGTATGGTTTCTATCTTCTAGAGGAAATTAGAATAAAATAAGGATAGCCCCTTGTACGAAAGGAGTTGGGTATATTAACCTATGGTTTACTTGTTGTTTATCTTTCTATATTAATACAGTTTTAATGCTGATGCTTTTTTACTTCGTAAATGCAATCGCAAAAAGGACCATAATGTCTTTTATAACTGTGATCTGTAAGTTTAGAGCTAAGTGTACAACTCGCTAAGTACTATGACTTACACTGGAATTTTATTTTTCACTAAAATAATAGGGTAAGAATAAACTAAAATAGATGACGTATCTGATAAAAGGATAGGCACGGCAGGAAGGCTACGTTAGTTAATGATAAGTGCTGAATGCATATAGGCACGAAACATACCTTAGGATATTCTTAAATATATGTAGTTTAATACTACGATTTTAAGTCCTTTTTATTTTTCATTTTAAATATGCTATTAATTTCGAGTTTATCTCTATCCAAAACACACCGTAATTTAATAAAAATATATGACTGAGGATAAAAACAGGATCTTAATTAATAGGTCTAAGTTTAAAGAATTGTGATGTTTTTAGGCGTTAGGTACTAATTTTATAACTTACTAAATAATACGCTTATCTATATATTGCTATCTATATCTTTGGATTTAATATATAATATTAACCTATCTCTAACTAAATTAGAGTATAATGCCTGGTTAGCATAAAAGTAATGCAACCGTTTTGTAATCGGTAGAAGTAAGTGCGATACTTGCACTGGGCTTACTTTATATTTCTTTTTCTTTTGTTGCTTGTGATTTTTGATGCTCTGCTTGTGAAACATCGCAAGCAACAAAAAAAAACATGGCAAAGCATCAAGAATAAAATCATAAAGTACCTTACTACCCATAATTTAGGCCCAGTCGTCAAATGGTTAAGACATAATGTTTTCACCATTATAACACGGGTTCGATTCCCGTCTGGGCTATATGGTTGTTTTATCAATGAATAGAGTATCATATGCTACAATACATGTGGATTGATGTAGTAGTAACATAACTGGCTCATGACCAGTCTATAAGGGTGCGAATCCTTTATCCGCATACCGGCTTTTTGATGTATGTTACATTTATTAATATAGTTTTTTATTTTAGACATACAAACTTATATTATCCAAACATAGATAGTTAAAACACAAACAAGCATCCAAATATCATATGGGTATTTATTTGTGCTTTTAGTTTATTTATCAAATATACCATTATTACTTGTGTTGTGCTTCGCAATAAACATTTATCTTTGTTGCGATTGCATTTACGAAGTAAAAAAGCATAAGCCTTAAAATTGTTTGTTTATTGCAAAGCACAATATTAAGAGATTGTATATATATATATAAAGGCTATAGCGTAATCGGTAAAGCAAGCTGCTCATGACAGCTCAGATGAGTGTTCGAATCATTCTGGCCTTAACATTGCAAACATATTTGTATGGTTATATTATTAAGCACCACAAATATAAGTCCGAGTGCTGGAATAGGTAGACAGTGCGAACTTAAGATTCGCTGATTTAATATCGTAAACGTTCAAGTCGTTTCTTGGATACTAGTTAGGTTAGGCAAATATAAAAAAGCAAGCGCAACTCTTTTTCTTGCTTGTGATATGCTTTGCAAGAAGAAAAACATGGCATGTTTTTTTTATTATAATTTATAAATAAAAAATGAATGTTTTCCAATTTGTCCTTATTGATTCTCGTTGTGAACGTTCAAGTCGTTTTTAATTATAAAAACACGATGTATTGTAAAATAATAATGTGTTAGCTAATAGTATTGTTAGTTGCTGTTATCAGGCTTATTTTACTTGTCAGTAAAAGATCAAAGATCAGGAAAGGGGATATAGTTTAATTGGTAAAACGTCTATTTTGCACATCGTTAATTTGGGTTCGACCCCCACTGTCTCCAATATTAAATTAAGTGTATTTTTTTATAATATATAGTTCTAATTATACCTTAATGCATATTCTATTATGTAAATATAAGTATACAACATAGCCTAAGAAGCTCAACTGGTAGAGCGGAACTCTGAAGATGTTTAGGCTGTAAGTTCGAATCTTATCTTGGGCATCCATAGCTATACTGGATATATAGCCAGTATACGACTAATTGCTTATCCTAATATATAACGACACTATAATTATACATTAAAAAAAGGGTAGTGATGGAATTGGTATACATGAATAGCTTAGGACTGTTTGATTTCGAAATCTTATCCGTTCAAGTCGGATCTACCTTATATGATCAATATATTAAGCTTTAAAGTGATGCTTTGCATGCTTTGCAATCGCAAAAAAAAACAATTAGAAAATACTACTTATATTATTGCTGCATTAATATATGTTGTAGACTAATCGGCAAGTCATAAATTTTTGGTATTTATTATTGAGTGTTCGAACCACTCCAACATAAGGTTAAATTATTTGTTTTATTCTTTTATGAATGACATATTTAACAAATAAATAATATAGGTGGTTATAGTTCAATTGGTAGAGCAACTGTATGTGGAACAGTGAGTTCCCTGTTCGACCCAGGGTATCCACCCTTTTTTCTTCATTTTCTCATCTTTTCTGATTCTTGGAGTTGCAAAGCAAACAAAAATCAGAAAGAAAGGAAAAAAAAACAAGGAAAAGATCACAATAGATGAGCAGGAGAAGATTAAAATGAAATATATAAGCCAGGATAGTTCAACTGGTTAGAACGTTAATTTCATGCATTAAGAATGGGAATTCGAGTTTCTCTCCTGGCTAGCATAATTATTTTTTCTTATCTAATGCCTTGCTTCGCATCTCCTTTAGACAAGAAAAATTTATACTATCTTAATTTTCATAAACTATAGATAATTTACACTTGTGATGCTTTGCAACAAAAAAACACATGCCTCACATCTTTAAACACTACACAATTATAATGAACTTATCCTTAATACTTTTTTTAATTGGAATCTTAGGATTTGTTTTAAATAGGAAAAACATAATATTAATGCTTATTTCAATAGAAATAATGCTTTTAGCCATCACATTTTTAATATTGGTGAGTTCACTTAGCTTTGATGATATATTAGGACAAACTTATGCCATATATGTAATAGCAATAGCTGGTGCAGAATCCGCTATTGGCTTAGGTATTTTAGTAGCTTTTTATAGATTAAGAGGGAGCATAGCAATAGAATATAAATAATGTATCTAGCCATAATTGTTTTACCCATATTAGGTTCAATAGTTTCTGGTTTTTTTGGTAGAAAAGTTGGAGTTAGCGGAGCACAGTTAATCACATGTATATCTGTAATAATAACAACATTTATGGCAACAATTGGTTTTATTGAGGTGGGTTTAAATAATATACCTGTATCAGTTTTATTATTTAGGTGGCTAGATTCAGAGTCACTTAATGTATTGTGAGGATTTAATTTTGATTCCTTAACAGTTTCTATGTTAATACCTGTACTAATAGTTTCTTCTTTAGTGCATATATATTCAATAGGTTACATGAGTCATGATCCTCATAACCAAAGATTTTTTAGTTACTTAAGTCTATTCACTTTTATGATGATTGTACTTGTTACAGCAAACAATTTTTTATTAATGTTTGTAGGTTGAGAAGGTGTTGGGGTATGTTCCTATCTATTAGTAAGTTTTTGATTTACTAGAATAGCAGCTAATCAAAGTTCCATGTCCGCCTTCTTAACTAATAGAGTGGGTGATTGCTTTTTAACATTGGGTATGTTTGCTATGATATGGACGTTTGGTAATTTAGATTATTCTACGGTATTTTCATTAGCCCCTTACATAAATGGAAATATAGTTACTATCATTGGTATCTGTTTATTAATTGGAGCTATGGCTAAAAGTTCTCAAATTGGTCTTCATGTTTGATTACCTCTTGCTATGGAAGGCCCTACACCAGTATCTGCACTAATTCATGCAGCTACTATGGTGACTGCTGGTGTGTATTTATTAATGCGAACTTCCCCCTTAATAGAATATAGTTCAACAGTTTTAATCCTTTGCTTATGAATAGGAAGTATTACTACTGTATTTAGTTCTTTAATTGGTTTATTCCAGCAAGATATCAAAAAGGTTATAGCTTACTCCACTATGAGTCAATTAGGAATGATGGTTATTGCAGTAGGTCTTTCTTCATATAATATTGCCTTATTTCATTTAGTTAATCATGCTTTCTATAAAGGGCTTTTATTTTTAGGGGCAGGTGCTGTAATACATGCTGTAGCAGATAATCAGGACTTTAGGAAATACGGAGGTTTAATAGCATTTTTACCTTTAAGTTATTCAGTTATGCTTATAGCTTCTCTCAGCCTAGTAGCTTTCCCTTTTATGACTGGTTTTTATTCTAAAGACTTCATACTTGAATCTGCTTATGGACAATTTCATTTTTCTAGCGTTGCTGTATACTCTATAGCAACTATAGGTGCTATGTTTACCACATTATATTCAGTTAAGGTTTTATATCTAACATTTTTGACTAATGCCAACGGACCTTTAATAAACTATATAAGAGCACATGAAGGGGATGTATTTATGTGCTTACCTCTAATAATCTTAGCAGTCTTTTCCATATTCTTTGGTTATATAACCAAAGATATGTTTATAGGTATGGCTTCTAGTTTTTTTTCTGATAATAGTTTATTCACACATCCTTTACATGAAATTATGCTAGAAACTGAATTTGCTGTTCCTACTCTATTTAAGTTATTACCTTTTTTCTTAACTGTTACATTAAGTGTTGTTTCTCTAATATTATCTGAGTTTTTACCCAAATCACTTATATACTTTAAGTTAACTAGGGTGGGTTACAATATATTTAGCTTTTTTAATCAACGTTTTCTAATTGAATTATTTTATAACAAGTATATTACTCGTTTTATTCTCAAATTAGGAGGACAAACTACTAAGGTTTTAGATAAAGGTTCAATAGAATTATTAGGACCATATGGCTTAGAAAAAGGCTTACTTAAATTAAGTAAAAACCTAAGTAGCTTAGACACTGGTGTTATCACATCCTATGCATTGTATATTTTAATTGGTTTAATCTTATATATACTAATACCTTATATCTCTTTAAAAGATATAAGTATATTGTTATGTATAATATTCGGTTTATTAACTGTAACACTTAAGACACTTTCTCTTAATGTTTCTACTTTAGCTAAATAATGTTTATTTTAAAGTCTATAATAAATAAACACTTTTTATGCATATTATACAAAAATAGGTAGGCTTGAAGCCTCAAAAAAAACATGACTCTTTATTCCATTTTATTTTTATTATTATCTAATGCCGTCACCTTTAGACGAGAAAAATCTATACTATATTCTAGAGAAACTATATTAATTTTGCTATGTTCCTGTGTGATTGCATTAAAAAGCTTAGACATATCTTTTTTAGATAAAGGTATAGGTTTATATGGGGGCCTTTTCCACGCTACACATATTACACAAACTTTCCATATTTTTATCTTTTTTGTTAGTGCTATCATCCTACAATTAAGTGCTTTTTATCCTAGAAAACTTTGAGTTAAAAACTATGCTAGTTTATACAACCTCTTTTTTAAAAATTTAATATATGATACAAACGTTATTAATAAGATGGGACAACAATACAGAATAATTGAATACCCTTTAATTATATTATTTATAATAATAGGGGGTACTTTTTTAGTATCCGCTAGTGATATAGTTTCTATCTTCTTATCTATAGAGTTACAAAGTTATGGTTTATATTTACTCTCCACACTCTATAGAAACTCTGAACTATCTACTTCTGCAGGTCTTACTTATTTTTTATTGGGGGGTTTATCTTCTTGTTTTATACTACTAGGTACAAGTCTATTATATGCCAATTCTGGTACAACAAACTTAGATGGTTATTATGTGATAACCGGTTTGTCTAATATAGGCTATGAATATACAAACAACATATTGGATTGGTATAAACCTTTATATTTAAACATATCTCTTTTAATTATGTCAGTAGGGTTCTTATTTAAGATATCCGCCGCACCGTTTCATTTTTGAAGCCCTGATGTGTATGATGCTATACCTACAATAGTAACAACTTTTGTTGCAATAATAGCTAAAATATCTATACTTATCTTTTTATTAGAATTAGTTCATTATACTAGTAATTTTTATTTCGGGTTTAGTTTTAGTTGAACGTCTGGATTACTCTTTAGCTCCTTTTTATCTTTAATAATAGGTACTGTGTTAGGTTTATCACAGTTTAGAATAAAAAGGCTATTTGCATATAGTACAATATCACACCTAGGTTTTATACTTTTAGCCTTAAGTATTAACAGTTTAGAATCTATTCAGGCTTTTTTGTTTTACTTAATGCAATACTCAATATCAAATTTAAATGCTTTTATTTTATTAATTAGCATCGGATTCTCTTTATACCCTTTTGTAAATAAAGGTCCTCTTAAAAATCAATACAACAATTTATTAGATAGAAATAATTCCCCTATACAACTTATTGGTCAATTAAAAGGTTATTTTAATCTTAATCCTGTATTAGCTTTAAGTTTAGCCATTACTTTGTTTTCTTTTGTTGGTATACCTCCTCTTATAGGGTTTTTCGCAAAACAAATGGTACTGTCTGCGGCCTTAGATAGTGGTTATGTTTTCTTAACTTTAATAGCAATATTAACTAGTGTTATAAGTGCTGTTTATTACTTAGGTGTAATTAAACAAATATTCTTTGATGAACATGAATATAAATTAAACCAAGACCTTCAAGATACAAAATTTAAAGGTAGTATTGTATTATCTATAAACGATCAGGGTAATGTAGGCACATTCAGCTTCAACATTAATAACATTGTATTATCATCCTCCTTAACTATTACCACTTCTATATTAACCTTAACATTACTATTGTTTATATTTACTCCACAGGAGTCCCTAAGTATGGCTAATATTTTAGCACTTATATTGTTTAATCCTTAAATGTCTAGTACAATATTTTTTTTCTTATTTATACCCTTTTTAGCTTTTATATTATTAGCCATTAATTTAATATTTGCTCCTCACAATCCATATATGGAAAAAAATAGCGCCTTTGAGTGTGGCTTTAGTTCATTCTTGGGTCAGAACAGAACACAGTTTAGTATTTCTTTTTTTATATTTGCTTTATTGTTTCTGCTGTTTGATTTAGAGATCTTATTAGTTTATCCTTATCTTGTAAGTGCTTATACTAATGGTGTATATGGTTTAGTTATTATGTTAATCTTCCTTTTAGCATTAACACTAGGTTTTGCTTTCGAATTAGGTAAAAAAGCACTATTTATTGATAGTAGACAAATGTCTAATGATGCTTCTTCTTTTGCCTAGTATTGCCTTAGTTCGTAAGCGCAATAGCAAAATGAAAAAGACAAGCAACTAATAATAAATAAAATTATCTTAGCAAAGCAAGTGCTAAGATAAGTTCATTTCTGAAGACAGGTAAAAAACATTATTCAAGTAATAATGTTATATTTGAACATGGTAGACTACACAGTATAAAGCCGAACAACAATAAGTTTAATTATTGTATTGCTGATATTTAATAGCCATTATAATCCTCACGCTTTCTTTTAGTTTAATTACATTGCAAACCATCAGCATCACATATATGGAAACTCTTATAAATATTAAACTACATTAGTAAGGTATGTCGTGTTTCTTGTGCTTGCTTTCTTTTTTCATTTTCTCATTAATGCTTGTATTTTTCATTTTGCTATTGCGCTTGCCTTTTCTTTCAGAAGAAAGAAAATATAAAAACAGCATCAGCATTAAAATCAATAAGCACACCCATATAAATATATAATTATTAGGCTATGTAAAGTATTTTTAACTTTTATACTCATAGATCTCTCTTTTCTATTGCCTATTCCTACTAATATCCCTTTCCAACCACAATGGCAGACCTTGTATGAACTTACATCTTTTAAAGATTTAAAAAATACTTATGAAGTTTCTGCAATTAATATGAAAAATAAATTACACATAAACAAAAATAAAATATCTTTATGACTAGAGAGGTGATTTTTTTCATCAAATGCAAAAGATATAGGAGTTTTGTACCTTATTTTTGCTTTATTATCAGGTTTAATCGGTACAGCCTTTTCTGTATTAATCAGATTGGAGCTATCAGGACCAGGTGTTCAGTTTATAGCAGACAATCAGTTATACAATAGTATAATAACAGCTCATGCTATAGTTATGATATTTTTTATGGTCATGCCAGCAATGATAGGAGGCTTTGGTAATTTTTTATTACCATTATTAGTAGGGGGTCCAGATATGGCATTTCCTAGACTTAATAATATTAGTTTTTGGTTACTAATACCAAGTATAGTACTATTTTTATTTGCTAGTGGTATTGAAAATGGGGCTGGTACTGGTTGAACTCTCTACCCTCCTCTTTCTGGAATACAAAGTCATAGTGGACCTAGTGTAGACCTAGCCATTTTCGCTTTACATCTTTCAGGTATAAGTAGTTTGTTAGGAGCTATGAACTTTATAACAACAATCTTAAATATGAGAAGTCCTGGTATTAGACTACATAAATTGGCATTATTTGGTTGAGCCGTTGTTATTACGGCCGTTCTACTTTTATTATCTCTACCTGTTTTAGCTGGTGGTATTACAATGATATTAACTGATAGAAACTTCAACACATCTTTTTTTGAAGCAGCAGGTGGTGGTGATCCTATATTATATCAACATCTCTTCTGATTTTTTGGTCACCCTGAGGTTTATATATTAATAATACCAGGTTTCGGTGTAATTAGTACAACTATCTCTGCTAGCTCAAATAAGAGCGTTTTTGGTTATTTAGGGATGGTATATGCCATGATGTCCATTGGTGTATTAGGTTTTGTGGTTTGAAGTCATCATATGTATAGTGTTGGTTTAGATGTCGATACTCGCGCTTATTTCACAGCCGCCACATTAATTATAGCTGTTCCTACTGGTATTAAAATATTCAGTTGGTTAGCTACATGTTATGGTGGATCATTTCAACTAACACCTTTTATGCTTTTTGCGTTAGGGTTTGTGTTCATGTTTACTGTAGGAGGGTTAAGTGGAGTTGTTTTAGCTAACGCCTCACTAGATATAGCGTTTCACGACACCTATTATGTTGTGGCTCACTTCCATTACGTTTTAAGTATGGGAGCTGTGTTTGCATTATACAGTGCGTGATATTTCTGAATACCTAAAATATTAGGTGTAGACTACAACAGGTCATGAGGTAAAGCGCATTTCTGAATATTATTTATAGGGGTGAATGTTACATTTTTCCCTCAGCATTTTTTAGGTCTACAAGGAATGCCACGTCGAATAAGTGATTATCCAGATGCCTTTGCTGGTTGAAATTTAGTGAGTAGTTTTGGTTCAATCATAAGTGTAATTGCTACTTGATTGTTTTTATACATATTATACGTTCAATTAGTAGAGGGTAAAGCTACATCAAGATATCCATGATTAACACCTCAGTTCTATTATGATATATTACAAACACACTTAATCAGAGTATTCAACTCATTAGAATGAGGTTTAAACAGTCCACCTAAACCTCATGCTTTTGTGAGCTTACCTTTACAAAGTGGTTTATTTAAGTTTTCCATTAGAAAATTTAATCTTAATTGATTCACATTTCCCTTTTTTATTTCTATAGTTATTGGTGTTGGTTTGTATTAGGGCTACAGGTTTCTTATGCGCTTCATGCATTATTTAATCTTGTGATTACATTATGTAGTGTAACAATTATAGCCAATCTAAAAGGCAAACAATTGATTTGTTGGTTATAATTATAGAGAAGTAGAATGTAATATATGGTGGTCACCCACAGGGTACCGCGTACATCTATTTACTTTTATTTTAATTTGATAATTATAGTATATTTTTATTACTTATCCAATAAATATAAGTGATAGTATTCAGGAGGGGCGGTCTCCTATTAACTAGTGTTTATGTAATCGTATACATTTATCCCATCCTTGATATTTTAGAGTTCCTAAAATGTTAGGGGTGGAAAGATAGGAGCCTTATTATTTATTGAAAAAAATTATAAATGATAGGGATCAGCTGAGAAGGGTCCTATAAGACATATGGCATAATTAACCTAAAAAACACATACTTTATAGGGCATAAAGCCCCTAAACTAACCCCATAGCATCTTTACTAACCTTTGCTTTATATGCTTAGCCTTATAATCATGAAATAATAGAAGTGGCCTATTTGCAGTTGATTATTAGATATGAGTAAATTTATTTTTGTTTTCAATAAATAATGCCAAGGCGATAATATGTCAAACTCCTTTGACATACATATCGTAGCTTCTTATAAAAATATAGGTGTTTTTATCTAGAAATAAAAATGTTTCTCTAATAATAATAAATATCTAATAAATGTCTTGTTTTGATTTTTAATCTAAAATACAATAGTCTTAATTACCTTACAAGTTATTTATGCCAAACATACGTGTATTTTTTTTTCCTTGTGTGTTATGGCCATTAATATTTTAATTTTCGTAGTTATGTTTCATACATATGTAGCAATAAACTATATAAAGCTACACGCAATATATGACCCGTTTTATTATATAAAAAAAGGGATTGTCTGGTAAATTTATTTCTTTTTTCTTTTTTAATGATAATAATTTTATTATTATTGATACCTTTAATAGGTGTGTTTCTTATATGTACAGAAATGTACCGTAATAAAACTATAACTACTACGCATGTTAATGCAGTTTCGGATTGAAACAATAGACAACTTAAGTCTATTGCTTTACAAACATCTATATGTACTTTATTTGTTTCTTTAATTATATTCGGGTTGTATGATTTTAGTAATAATCAATTTCAGTTTGTGCAAGAATACCACGAAATAAGTTATTTTAATTTTTACTTAGGAGTGGATGGCCTATCTATATATTTTGTTTTACTTACAGCAATAATAATGCCTATCTCATTATTGTCAAATTGAACATCCATATCACATAATCTAAAAACATATCTAATAACCATTTTGTTATTAGAGACACTGCTATTATCAGTGTTTTTAGTGCTAGATATTTTATTATTCTATATATTTTTTGAAAGTATACTACCCCCTTTATTCATATTGATTGGATCATTTGGCTCTAGTAACAAGGTAAGGGCAAGTTTTTATTTATTTTTATATACACTTTTAGGTTCCTTATTTCTATTATTATCCATTGTTACAATGTCTTCAATAACAGGAACTACTGATTTTGATGCTTTATATAAAACAAATTTTAATTATTATACTCAGCTCTTTTTATTTATGGGTATTTTTATAGCTTTTGCGGTTAAAACACCTACTATCTTTTTAAACACTTGATTACTAAAAGCTCACGTTGAATCACCTTTAAGTGGTAGTATTATATTGGCCGGAATAGTGTTAAAACTAAGTTTATATGGTATACTTCGCTTAATATTGCCTCTACTGCCAAAAGCTTATCTAAATTGTACTTTTTTAATTTATTTAATTGGTGTTATCACCATTGTCTATGCCAGCATAAGCACGTTAAGAACTATTGATATTAAAGAACTTATTGCTTATTCATCTGTTTCACATGCTGCAGTGTACCTTATGGGTGTTTTCAGCAATACAATACAAGGTATAGAAGGTGGAATAGCATTAGGATTAGCTCATGGATTTGTTTCTTCTGGACTATTTATTTGTGCTGGGGGTGTATTATATGACAGATCTTCTACTAGATTAATAACCTATTATAGAGGTATAGCTCAAATTATGCCTATATTTTCCGTTATTTTATTTATCTTGTGTTTAGGTAATTGTGGTGTACCTCTTACTTTAAACTTTGTAGGTGAATTCTTATCACTATATGGAGCATTTGAAAGATTACCTATATTGGGTGCTTTAGCAAGTTCCTCTATTATTTTTTCGGCTGCTTATACTATATATATGTTCAACAGAATAGCTTTTGCTGGCTCATATTCTAAATTTTTTATCGTAAACATATCTGATCTTAATAAACGTGAATTTTATATTTTATTAACCTTGGTTTTGTTTACAGTAGTTTTAGGTATCTATCCTGCCCCTATATTAGACGGTTTACACTACTCAGTGACAACTTTAATTTATTCCGCCTCTTGCGATTGTGAGACATCAGCATCCCTTTAAACGTATAGTATTATTTACTTGTTTGTTCATACACTAGCAATAAAATTATAAACTTTAGCTAAGCCTTCTATTAATTATTATATATACAGTTGTGCTTTGCAAGAAGCACTCAAAGATCTAAAAGCTAAGTAGCTTTTTATTGTTACCTGTATAATTGTATTAGCTTATGTTTCTTTTTCTCTTACCCAGTATTGCTTTACTTCGTAAGCGCAATAGCAAAATGAAGAAGACAAGCTAATATCAATAAAACCAATTTTATTCTGATTTTTTTTATCATCTTTTAATGCTTTCCTAGCAAGTAAAAAGAGGAAGTAGACTAAAACTAAAAACTGTATAAAGAGCTAAAACACAGCATTAGTGTAATGTCATGCACAAGACCTTGTAAAAGGTGTATATTTAGGATTAATGTTAGTCCTCCAATGCTTAATATATCATTGGTAAAAACTGGGCAAATTTCAAGAAAGACTTATTAAAACTATAAGTGTATTTGAAGCGAAGCTTACTTAAGCATTATATAATTTATATAAAGAGTAGGAACGTTCAACGACTAGAAAGTGAGCATTGCTAGCAATAACTTTTAAATCATGCTCAGCATTTTTAAATGTTTTCTATATTAGATGATGCTTCGCAAGGCCATATCTTAATGTAAGTGCTTTTTATCCATATATAGATAAAAACATTGTACAAGATATGCATGTATAATAATTAGTTTTATATAAACAAAATTAATGAAAAAGACCTAATATTTTATGTATTTATTTTTATTATTAGTAATATGGATGCTTTTTTGCTGTTTTCTTTTGCATTGCAATTGCGTTTACGAAGTAAAAAAGCATCAGGAAAAGAAAAATCAACAGAAAATAACTAAATGTTAAGTTAAGAACAATACAAAGGTTATATAACCACAAAGTTCCATCTAATCTCAGACAATTAATGAAAAAATTTCTAATTACATATAACAACATATACAAATTTACTTATATAAACAATACACTTAATGCAATAAACAACATACCCAAACCTAATTTCCTTGTTTACCTTGCGTTAAAAAGTGAATCATCAGGTCTAAGTAATATTTATGGTAGCTCTACTGACATGTTAAACATATTTAATGCAAGGTCAAAAAAAGACAATACACAAAAAGTAAAGTTAGAAAATAACTATAATTATATAGGGAGACCTAGACACTATCCACCTGCAAATAAGGAGTGGTTTAATAGTATATATGTGTATAATAATAACACAATTAAGTTACTACCCACTGTAGACAAAGTTACACTTAAACTAGTAAAAAGTTATTTTAATTTTTATAGCCGGAAACTAGAGAAAAAAACAAAATCTCGACGTTTGCGTGTAAGAGGTAGAAGGTTATCAACTAATAGAATACTAATTAGCAGAGCAGAGTTGAAACATACAAACGACAAGGTGATTGTTACTATATATGTTTATAATAGACAAAAAAAATATTATTTTAACAAAATAATTAGGATAGCCGCAATAGAAAATCTCCTTCCTAATCGAATTAAAATAAAAACAATTAAAAAAAAAAGCTTAAAGATTAAATCCATAGTTAAAAAGCAAAAAAAAATAGTTTGAAAGACGCTTGGTTTATTTTATTCAAATAATAAGGCAGACAATAATAAGTTTAAAACTTATGAGACAACTTATTTGAAAGATTATGTTACCAGGTCTCTACGTAAGGAAATGCTATATATTTATCTTTGACAGTTAGTATCTTTTAATGAATCTAAATTTGAAAAAAGATATCTTTTACCTTTAACTGGTTTAGTAAGAAAGGTCTATAATAAAAAAGTAGAATTTAATCTTGTAAATTTAAAATATCTATACCTTAACAGTTATATTTTTTCAGATACTTTAGTTACAAAATTAAGAAACAGAAAAAATAGGTTATTAAGAGTGTTGAGGACTTCTTTATTAATGTTTAGATTGCCCTTTGTTGATAGATCAGCTTTATACGAAGAAATTTATAATAGAAAAAGAAAGCTTCAAAATTTAAAAGTTGATAATACAACGGCTAATTTTATAAGTTTGAAATACAATATTAAATCACATTTTAGTGATCTATTGGAACGATCGTTGTTAAATATGGATCCTAAAGATTCTATATCTAAACTAAGAGATTTAAAATCTCGATTGTTTTCTGATGCTGATGTTTCACAAGCGCAAGAAAGAAAAAAAAGCACTCAAAGTTTAATCTATTGTAATTATCCATTATTTATACTAAACACCATTTTAAAATCCATTAGAAATAAATCTGTAAGTGGTATAAGGTTAGAGGTAGCGGGTAGATTAACTAGACGTAATAAAGCCGCTAGATCCGTATTTAAACTTAGGTATAAAGGTAATATAAAAAACATGGATTCTTCTTATAAAGGTTTATCTACAGTTCTTTTAAGAGGTTATGCAAAATCTAATTTACAATATACTAAATTAAAATCTAGAATACGTATTGGATCTTTTGGTCTAAAAGGTTGGGTAAGTAGTAGTTAAATACTTGGTTATTATATATATATTTAAATATAAGGTTGTGCATTACATATAAATCAACAGTTAACTTATTTGTGTTGCAATTGCGTTTACGAAGTAAAAAATAATCAGCATCATAATACAAATGCATCGCATCTAATTTTTTTACAATCATCGCAGGTGACCCCTCCCTCAAAATAGAAAGCAAACAAAAATGATGAAATAGTCTGAACCATCTTGTGAAAGGTGGACACAAGGGATAAATAACCCATGTGATAACATAAGTTGAAACAAAACTTGATTATGACAAAAAAAGAAGCATCAGCCTGTTACTATTAACTCTTTTAGCCTTTATTATAGCTAACCCATTTTTTAATGTAATACTATAAGTCTTATTATTAATAAAGTAAGCTTTACTAAGAGTATATTCTAATTTAAATTGTACTCTTGATTTACCTATTAGAAAAAAAAAATCCATACTATTTGTCACTAAGCTACTACATTGGTATAGCTTAAAATGCTACATATAGTTTAGGTAGCGACCCTTTTCTTCTATGATTACATGTATATCTTTTTACCTACAACGAATGTATATAGAACAAGAGCCAAGTCACTATTCAGTCAAAAAAAATATTTTATCCGTGTATCGTAATAAGGATAAACAATATTTATTTATATATATAGGTTATAATCATAATTTACTACAAATTTATTAAAACATTTATAATTTTACAAATAAAATGTATTGATAACAGGCTTATCAACTTACCTTTATTACTTTTAAATATATAACTATAATACACATCTAAAATTAAAATGAGAATATTTAAAAGTCATCCTTTATTAAAGTTGGTTAACTCATACGTCATAGACTCTCCACAACCATCAAATATAAGTTTTTTATGAAATTTTGGTTCACTATTAGCCTTTTGTTTAGTAATACAAATAATTACAGGGGTAACTTTAGCAATGCATTATAATGCTAATGTTTTAGAAGCATTTAATTCGGTGGAGCATATTATGAGAGATGTAAACAATGGGTGGTTAATCCGATATTTACATTCAAATACAGCATCTGCCTTCTTCTTTATAGTTTATCTACACATAGGTAGAGGGCTATACTATGGATCGTATAAAGCTCCTAGAACATTAGTTTGAACAATAGGTACAGTTATCTTTATATTAATGATGGCTACAGCATTTTTGGGATATGTCCTTCCCTACGGCCAAATGTCATTATGAGGTGCTACAGTTATAACTAGCCTTATGAGTGCCATACCATGAGTTGGACAAGATATAGTAGAGTTCATCTGGGGTGGTTTCAGCGTAAACAATGCCACATTAAATAGATTTTTTGCTTTACATTTTGTTTTACCTTTTGTATTGGCTGCTTTAGCCTTAATGCATTTAATTGCACTACACGATAGCGCAGGTTCAGGTAATCCTTTGGGTGTATCAGGTAATTATGATAGATTACCATTTGCCCCTTACTTTATATTTAAAGATTTAATTACTATTTTTATTTTCATTTTAGTGCTATCAATGTTTGTGTTCTTTATGCCTAACCTTTTAGGAGACAGTGAGAATTATGTAATGGCTAATCCAATGCAAACTCCCCCTGCCATAGTACCTGAGTGATATCTTTTACCATTTTATGCTATACTTAGATCTATTCCTAACAAATTATTAGGTGTTATTGCTATGTTTTCTGCTATCTTAATTTTATTAGTTATGCCTTTCACTGATCTTTCTAGATCCAGAGGTATACAATTTAAACCTTTAAGCAAAGCAGCCTTTTTTATATTTGTAGGTAATTTTTTAATATTAATGGAATTAGGTGCTAAACATGTGGAATCTCCATTTATAGAGTTTGGACAAATATCTACAGTTATCTATTTCGCACATTTTTTAATCATAGTTCCTTTAATAAGTTTATTTGAAAATAGTTTAATAGAGTTAGCTGGTTATAAAAATAAAGGAATAAATAACGATATGTATAACACAGATACGATCATAATGGAATCAGTTCTTAGACCATCTCTACATTTGTATCTCGAAAATAACAACTGTGAATCTAATAAAAACCAAACTAAAAGAGTTATTATAAGTTCGTACTCCTTTATATCTGCCTCAGTAATATTTGGTATGGTTATGATAACAGAGGCTTTTATATCTAGCTTATACCAAAGTTTTATTGATATTGCCTGTTTAAGTGTTAATGTTGTCTGCAAAGGTTTTAATATCGAATATGGAAATTCATTATTACAATGTGATGCTCCTAGACCTTGAGGTATATATTTCCAAGATAGTGCAACACCTCAAATGGAAGGTATAGTGGAGTTACATGATAACATATTGTTCTATTTAGTTATAATATTATTTGGGGTGGGATGATTACTAGTATCAATAGTTAAAAACTATACTAATACAGAGTCACCAATTTCACATAAATATTTAAGTCATGGTACGTTGATAGAGCTAATCTGAACTATTACACCTGCCTTAATATTAATTTTAATCGCTTTTCCATCTTTTAAGTTGTTATATTTAATGGATGAAGTGAGCGATCCGGCTATGGCCGTGTTAGCAGAGGGTCACCAATGGTACTGAAGCTACCAATATCCTGATTTTTTAAATAGTGATGATGAGTTTATTGAATTTGATTCCTATCTAGTGCCAGAATCTGACTTAGAAGACGGTGCTTTAAGAATGTTAGAAGTGGATAACAGACTTATTATACCAGAACTAACTCATGTTAGATTTATCGTTACAGGTGCTGACGTTATCCATTCTCTAGCATGTCCAGCCTTAGGTATTAAATGTGATGCTTATCCTGGAAGGTTAAACCAAGTTTCTGTAATGGTCAACCGTGAAGGAGTGTTTTACGGTCAATGTTCAGAAATTTGTGGTATTTTACATAGCAGTATGCCTATAGTTATAGAGTCGGTATCCATAGAAAAATTTGTTTCGTGATTACAAGAACAGTAATGAAATTAAGTATGTTTAATATTTGTTGTTTATTTTATTTCTGATGTTTTACTAAGTTATTATCTCCAATGCCTTGCTTCGCAATATCAATAAAAAAAACAACTAGGGATGGTGTTAATAAGTTATTACTAAATAAGAAAGCTGCCTGGTTTAGCTATCAAATGTGACCCTTCTCCTGGTAGATTAAATCAAGTTTTTCTTATAATTAATAGGAAAGTAATTTATTATGCTCAAGCTTCAGAGATTTGTGATATATTACGTAGTTAAATGTCTATAGCTATAGAATAAGCGTTTATATAAAAATTTGTTTTCTTTATTTACTAACTGCAAGAACAAAAAATAATTTACACTTATTATAAAAACATATATATGCTTTTGTTCTAGGTGTTGTTTATTTTTATACATCAGTCCTATTCTTATTAGCTCAATGGTAGAGCAGAATACTTCTAATATTTAGATCTAAGTTCAAGTCTTAGATAGGAATTTAACTTTATTTATAATATACAGGTAACTTAATACTATTACGCAAGTTTCATATAGATCTAAACTCTTTAGAGTCCAAATGGCTAAAGCAAATATTATTAGTGTTTACGTAAATGTTCGATCTTGTTTAAGGCTAATATACAGAATGCTTAAAGCATACATATTTCACTGCGTCAACCTTATATTTTATACAAGGACATATTACTTAAATAAAAATACGTGTTATATTAAAGGATTGTTAATAGAACTAGGGACCTTAGTTTAACTGGTATAATATGTGACTCTTAGTCATCCTTAGATGGGTTCAAAGCCCATAGGTCTCAGATTTGTCTAGATATGTCTTGCAGCTACTAGCTAGCTACAATAGTAAAAAATAAAAATATAATAAAGGGATGTTATGTATAAGGTTGTACAGTTTGATTGCAGATCATATTCATGAGGTTCAACTCCTCGATATCCCTTCCATTGAATAACTAAAAGGGGCAAATCTAGTTTATATATATAATTTAATAATGAAGTATACATTATCTTCTTATTAGCTCAATGGTAGAGCAGAATATTCCTAATATTTAGATCTAAGTTCAAGTCTTAGATAAGAATTCAGTTTTGCTTTTAGTTCATATGTATTATTAATCTTTATTATAAATAATAGAGTTATTTTTTTTTGCTTGTGAATTAAAAATCACATGGCATTACGTAGTGTTTATTGTCACTCATTATCCTCTTGCTCACTTTTTTACAAATATATACTAATAATAAATAGTTTTTCTTATTTCTGTTCACAACATTATAATTGTTATTGTACCTGATACTTCGCAATACCCAAAAATTAATAAAATTCTAGTTTACTTCTGTTTTTAATTTATATTATTCTCGAAAAAAGTTTTTAAGTTGGTTACTTTTTTTCTGGTGAAATATTATATGCTTTATCAATATCATGTTATATTTACCTATACTTATATCTGTTATAGAAGTTATAATAGTAACTGTGCCAATATTATTAACCGTGGCATATGTTACGGTTGCAGAGAGAAAAACAATGGCAAGTATGCAAAGGAGATTAGGTCCTAACATAGTAGGATATTATGGTCTGTTACAGGCATTTGCAGATGCCTTAAAGCTTCTTTTAAAAGAATATGTTTCCCCCACACAAGCCAATTTAGTTTTATTTTTTCTTGGACCTATCATAACTTTAATATTTTCCTTGTTAGGATTTTCTGTTATACCATATGGTCCTGGTCTAGCTATATCAGATTTCGATCTAGGAATACTTTATATGTTAGCAGTTTCTTCTTTATCCACTTATGGTATATTACTAGCAGGTTGATCTGCTAATTCTAAATATGCATTTTTAGGATCATTAAGAAGTACTGCCCAACTAATTAGTTATGAATTGATTTTAAGCTCAGCTATTCTGCTTGTTATATTATTATCAGGTAGCTTAAGCTTAACAGTTAATACAGAAATGCAAAAGGCAATCTGATATATTGTACCACTATTGCCCATATTCATAATTTTCTTTATAGGATCCATAGCAGAAACAAATAGAGCTCCTTTTGATTTAGCCGAGGCTGAATCAGAGCTGGTTAGTGGTTTTATGACAGAACACGCAGCAGTTATATTTGTTTTTTTCTTTTTAGCCGAATATGCTAGTATTGTTCTTATTTGTATTTTAACAAGCATACTCTTTTTAGGTGGTTATTTATTAAATTTTACATCTCTTCTGTACTTGATTAAAGAGATCGATTTCTATTTATATCTTAATATTATAGACAGTAAATATGAAACTTTATTCTCTGACCCTTTAATAGAAGGAATGATATATGGTCTAACTTTGGGACTTAAGGCCTGCATTATGATATTTGTGTTCATTTGGGCTAGAGCTTCTTTTCCTAGAATACGTTATGATCAATTGATGTCATTTTGTTGAACTATACTTTTACCATTAGTAATAGCTTTTATAATATTACTTCCCTGTATTTTATACAGTTTTGAAACCATTTCTACTAATGTTTTCCTCTTATAGAATATGATGCTGATGCTTTTTTACTTCGTAAACGCAACCGCAAAACAAAAAGACTTCTTAAATCATATATATCTAATGTCGCTTAAATGTATAACAAATAAAAGTCATAATCAGAATCATCCTACTCCTACATCAGTTAATGTTATTAGTAATTGCCATACATACTACTATACTTAAAATAAAAGTTAAGTTTTTATTTATAATGAATAAACTTACCTTTGAAAATGCCAAAACAAAATTTAACCTTTTGAGATTTTCTATACCTTATATACTTAAAAAGCTAAGTATAATTTGCATGTTACAGAACTTACAACAAACATATCATTTGAATATGGGCTTATTAAAGTAGATATATAACATGCTGAATAAGTACTTGCTTATTCAGATACAAGTACTAGTATTAGGAGCAGAAGTAAGTTATGTAAGCAAAAACGCAAGTAGTGATAAGAAACTAATTTATCTCACTTCTAATATTTGCACTTAAGTTAGAGTCGTATGTTCATAACTTATAATTGAATAGTAGCCAACATTATTTTATTTCTCTATAGGCTTTTCTTATTATAATTTACTTCTTTATATATTAATTAGTGTTATTAATAATTTCTTATCTAATATGAAAAAATTTCTTACAACTACACCTTATTTTAGTAGTGATAAGCACTCTACACCTACATTGGCATGAAATATTATACTAGCAGTACTAGGGGCAGCTACTTTTATATCTATATATATATATTCCATCATGCAAATTAGTAACTCTGGCAGCTCGTTAAGTATTCCTTTTGGCCCAGTTAAAAGTCCTTTAGATCAATTTGAGATAAGAAATCTCTTAAGTTTAGATGCTCCTATCTTAGCTAACCTTCATATTTCTTTAACTAATATTGGACTTTATTTAACAATCACTGCATTTATAGCTTTAATTTTAAACCTTTTAGCTACAAATTATAATAAAGTAATAGCTAACAGCTGATCAATAAGTCAAGAGTCTATTTATGCTACAATACACAGCATAGTAATAAACCAAATAAACGCAAGCAAAGGACAAATGTATTTTCCTTTTATCTATGCTTTATTTATATTTATCCTAATAAATAATTTGATAGGTATGGTACCGTACAGTTTTGCCTCCACATCACATTTTATTTTAACATTTTTTATTAGTTTCACTGTAGTATTAGGAGCAACTATCTTAGGTTTTCAAAAACATGGTCTAAGATTTTTCTCTTTATTTGTGCCTGCGGGTTGTCCTCTAGGGCTGTTACCTCTACTGGTATTAATAGAATTTATTTCATATTTAGCAAGAAATGTTTCTTTAGGTCTTAGATTAGCAGCAAATATTTTAAGTGGTCATATGTTACTTAACATCTTGAGCGGTTTTGCTTATAATATTATGACATCAGGATTCATTTATTTTTTCATAGGTTTAATACCGTTAGCCTTTATTATAGCATTTTCAGGTTTAGAACTAGGAATAGCTTTTATTCAAGCACAAGTGTTTGTAGTATTAACTTCTTCATATATTAAAGATGCCCTAGATTTACATTAAAAAAAAGAAAACTTTTTTTTTCATGCTGATGCTTTTTTACTTCGTAAATGCAATCGCAACAGGCTGGTTGGCTTTTCGAATATAGCTATGTAGTAGGACCAGATAGAGAGCGAATTATATATTGCTCTACTTCAAACTATTAAAACCAAGGGTATCCAGCCCTCCATGTATTACTATAATTGGACATCAAGTAGTGCTTAGTTAAAAGCTATAAACGTATTAACATGCCATATATTGTAACTGAAAAGTGCAACAGGACTATTAAGCCCTTTCGGGTTCGATAATTCGCTTGTTATAAATTCAATACAGTCTTTAACGATTCTGCCTTTTGCGCTATTAAAAACAATAAGACGAACGGCCCATAGGCGTGTAATCATGTTTTTGACTTTAATTGGATAAGGTCTTGATGACCTGGATCTAACAGACCATTAGTGCTTCGCAATTCCCAAAAGTTTATCGATACCAGTCTCAGTACTTGTTTGGTACAGTTAGTCCTCCTTCTTCTATAATTAAATGTATTTTTACATAAACTATTATTAATAAAACATAACAACTATGTTTTAATAAGAAAACTTTAGCCTTTCACAAGCTTAAGATTAATAGCTTTGCTTTATAAAAAAAAGCCTTATTAGGTCTTACATACGTACATATAGCTCCTTTATGTATCACTCTATACCTTGACCCTTTTATCTTTAATTAGATTACGATGCGTATATTATAATTGATAGCACCAACAATTAATAGTATTCTAATTATATGCCACAACTAGTACCTTTTTATTTTTTAAATCAAATAACTTTTGCCTTTATCTTACTTATAGTAATGATATATATATTTTCAAAATACATTTTACCAAGGTTTGTACGTTTATTTAATACACGCGTTTTTATAACTAAATTATAGTAACTGCTAACACAGTTACCCTTTTTGTTTTATTTAATTATGTTTTTTCACGCTTCACAACTAATTTTATTCTAACAACTTTTTTCAATTTGTGTTGCGATTGCGTTTACGAAGTAAAAAAGCATCAGCATCACAGTTATATAATATATTTTTTAATTTAGTACTGATGCACATATTCACAGGTTGCGTATATATAATTTTTTTCACCGCTATAAAATTAGACATAACAACGATTAGTACTGTGATATACATTGTTTAATGCTACTTTTAAATAAATAGCATAGGGAAGTCCAAAGCTTATTAGGTTTATGCATATGTCTATTGATAAGTTTGCATATTATGCAAATTCATGCAGGTATAAAAGTATTGGTCCTTAGCAGAAAATAAGAGGTATATTTTATATATGTGACAATAACTAAAAATTTATTTTGTCCAGTCTAGTATAGTTATTAAATGTCAATCCTAAACCTAGCCTTCATTTAGACTCACAGACAATAACAGGAACCGGCTTATTTGTATCCAGTTAAATAGACTTGTAGTTTATTGATAAAACAAGTAGTTCTATTTTTATTTTGTCTTTTTTTTCTTTATTTATCATTAGAATAAAAAAAAATAAAACTACTAGTATTTCAGTTCGAATCTGAAACAAGTCAAATGAGCATGCGTTTATATTTCTATAAAAAATCTAACACTTTAATGCCACTTTATAATATAAATACGAAAAGCTTTTCCTTTATTTGAATCCCTGCAATAAAACTAGCTATAAAATATACCACTGCATTAATATATACCCTAAGTATGCAGGCTTTATTTTATTGAATATCTCATTTATTGGTAATACTTTTTAAAATCACTAGAGTTTCATTTTCAGACTTGAAATATAAAAATGTTTGAGCAGATAAATTAAAAAACGTCTTACCTAATAAGAGATCTAACCTACATTATAAAAAAGTAAAACTTATTTTTATTGATGGTAATAATAACAAAGAAATTATCGAGTTCAAGTTTGTATTTCTATTTTTTCAGTTGCGGTTGCGTTTACGAAGTAAAAAAGCATCAGCATCATAATGATGAAACTATGACGGAGGGGTTACTAGCAAACATATATCTTACATTTGTCTACTTGTTAAAACACTACATTAGTAGTATATCATACTACTACAATAGTAAGATATACTACCTTATATAGTTGAGTTTGATGATGGCTCTGAATGAACGCTGTCCAAATGCTTGACACATGCTAATCGAACGACTTCGCTCCTTTGGAGCGATGTAGTGGTGTACAGGTGAGTATAAGATAATGTAACCACCTTGGAGTAAGGAGAAAGATCCCTTATAATAATAAAGAAAGTTAACTTTCGCTCTTAGAAGTTTGTATCTCGTGCATGGTAGTAGTTAGGATTAAAAGCCTAACTAGCTATATGCACGTAGTCGTGACTGAAAGGTTGATCGACCACAGTGGGCCTGAATAAAGCCCATGACGATTGTCACAGCAGTGAGGAATATTGGTCAATAGCCTAACGGCTGAACCAGCAACTTGGAGGAATGTATAGCAATAGCTACTTGCATCATCATTGTATTGATGATGCAAGATCGACTATGTCGAATAAAATTCTAGGTAGAATTATGATAATGACATTGTCTGCCTATGTGTCTTGACCAAATTACGTGCCAGCAGTCGCGGTAATACGTAGAAGACTAGTGTTATTCATGTTTAATCGGTTTAAAGGGTACCTAGACGGTAAATCAAGCCTACAAAGAAAAGAAATGAAGGGACTAATTTACTAGAGTTACTTATGAGGGGGTATTAAAGTACTGCTGGTGTAGAGATGAAATTCTGTCATACCTCTTTTCAATAGAAAAATAATGGCACAGGTATAGGCGAAAGCATCCCCTTATGTGATAACTGACGTTGAGGGACGAAGGCTTTGTGTAGCGAACAGGATTAGATACCCCAGTAGTCAAAGCAGAAAATGATGAATGTCATAGATTAGATAAATAAGTTTATTCTATAAATGAAAGTGTAAGCATTCCACCTCAAGAGTAATTTGGCAACATTGGAACTGAAATCATTAGACCGTTTCTGAAACCAGTAGTGAAGTATGTTGTTTAATTTGATGATCCGCAAAAAACCTTACCACAATTTGAATATTTATATTTTTTATTGTTTTCTTCTTAGAATAAATAGGTAATAAAATATATTTACAAGCGTTGCACGGCTGTCTTCAGTTAATGTCGCGAGACTTTGGTTAGTTCCATTAAATTAACGTAAACCCTTACTTTATTTTTATATAGAGTAGTTCCCCGCTATATTGGATATGATAACAGGGACTAAGACAAGTCATCATGGCCTAAATATTGTGGGCTATAGACGTGCCACATAAGCCTTACAAAAGGGTGTGAAATTGCGAAATTGAGCTAATCCCCCAAAACTGGATATACACTAACAATGGATTGTAGTCTGTAACTCGACTGCGTGAAATAGGAATTACTAGTAATCGTGTATAAGTATGGCACGGTGAATCTAATCTCAGATAGGTACTAACCACTCGTCAGGCGCCGAAAGAAGTATGTGCAATAAGTTCGGCTAGTGTTTATTTTTAATTTAGGCGATTTGGTCTAGTAACTTAGGCATGATGTCTTCGTATGCGTGACTTTGATTGGTGTTAAGTCGAAATATGGTTCGTGTAGTGGAAATTGCACGGGATTAATGAACATTAAAAATACCCCAGTTACAAAGGAATTAACAATAAGTAATTATTGTTAATTCCTTTGTAACACTCCAATTACAAAACAGATACGTACTTTTCTTAGTTTCTGTTTAATTAGAAGATAGTATGATTTCGCCAGACCTAAACACTTAATTAATATACCTGTTTACATAGGGAATTTTATTAAATATGATGCTTTGTAACACCAATACAAGGAAGGCTCCGTTTGTTGGTATGACGGGTTGAGCTGTAAACTCAATAGCTATGGCTGTCGAAGGTTCGAGTCCTTTTCTTCCTAAACACAAAGTATTATAAAAATTACTGGATGTTATCTAGTTCGGTTATGATAAGAGGACAGTTTATTAGGTATAAAAAATAAATGAAGAAAAACCGAATCAGGTAGTATATGAATGAGTATGAAATATTTTACGCACAAAGAGTATAATTTAACGGTAAAATAGGAAGCTTCAAACTTCAAATTCTCAGTTCAAGTCCGAGTACTCTTGATATATGTTCTATTTAAAAGTATAACTATTATTTGTTCATAGCCTTTGTAGCTCAACGGTAGAGCGAGATACTGTTAATATTTTGATAAGTGTTCAATTCACTTTAAGGGCTGTTTACGTAACGCTTATTTTTTGTGCAATTAGAAATAACATGAGACTTTTTATATTAAAGCGTGTTAGCTTAATTGGTTAAGCGGTGTGTTTCGGCCACAAGGATTATAAGTTCGAGTCTTATACGCGCTACTTATACAAAATAGCCACATGTTTCTCATAAAGAAAAATAATAGGAGCTACGTAAAAATAAAAGTTATGTAGTTAAATCATGAGATATAAACCCTCTACAACTTAATATGATTAATAGCTTATTGCTTATAAATGAAACTTTTACTAATGGTTATAGGGCGGAAGCCTTAGACCTTATATCCTTGGCTTCCATATTATCGGGTATTTTTGTTATAATAAGTAAAAACCCTATAGTGTCAGTGTTGTTTCTAATAGGACTATTCTTAAGCATAGCATGTTATTTACTAGTTTTAGGTATTAACTTTATAGGTCTGTCATACTTATTGGTTTACGTTGGAGCCGTTTCTATCTTATTTTTATTTATATTGATGTTAATAAACGTGAGAATATCTGAGCTTTTGACTGACACTAGTAATAGTATACCATTAGCACTATTAATAGTTGTGTCTTTTAGTTATTTTGTACATCAAGTACTACCCCTCAATTTATCAAGCTTTAATCTGAATGAAACATCAGAATATTTTACACTTGATAACAGGTTTATTAATTATATAAATGGATCTTTCTCTAATAGTAGTGAATTAATGTTTGTAACTTCTAAAGTCTGAGATGGTAGTCTGGCAGAAACAACACATATAACAAGTATAGGTAACATTATGTATACAAGTTATTCTATTTGGCTCATAATAACATCTATAATACTATTATTAGCTATGGTTGGTGCCATCGTTATAACAGTAAAACAAAAGGATTAGACTAGCTTATATTTATGTAAACTATTGCGTTAAAGCTTATCATTTAAAATAAACAACAGTGAGTGCGTGCTATTGTTAATAAATCTAGAGACTTTAATTTAACTGGTAAAATATGTGACTTTTAATCATCATTACACGGGTTCGAACCCCGTAGGTCTTAAACAAACCATGTTAATAAATACACTTATGTATATAATGCTGATGCTTCATTTTTATTGATTTTCTGTTGCGATTGCATTTACGAAGTAAAAAAGCATCATAAACCTGAAAGTCAGTTGTTTTTGCTCCTTTTTCTTTCTATTGCTTGCGATGTTTCACAAGCAGAGCATCAAAAAGCAACCGCAATAATAAGGCAAAAGAAATATAAGGGAATTAGCTCAATGGTAGAGCAACCGTTTTACACACGGTAGGTTAGGTGTTCAAATCACCTATTCCTTATTGTTTACTAGCAAGCCTGCTGGGTATTCGTAAAATTCAACGTAAAACTTATATGACAAACTTAGTAAGGAGTAATTTTCAAGCCCATCCTTTCCATCTTGTTTCTCCCTCACCTTGGCCTATTTTTACATGTATATCTCTTTTAGCTCTTACCACATCGGGTGTTTTAACAATGCATAGCTTTTCCTTAGCACAGGATTTTCTGTACATGGCTTTACTTCTAGTAATCTTATCTATGTCATTTTGATTTAGAGACGTTATTAGTGAGGCAACATACCTAGGTAATCATACTTTAGCTGTACAAAGAGGTCTAAATATGGGAGTTGCCTTGTTTATTGTTAGTGAAGCATTATTTTTTCTGGCTATTTTTTGAACATTTTTTCATAGTGCATTATCACCCGCTGTAGAAATGGGAGCTCAGTGACCACCTAAAGGTATAGATTCTGTTAATCCGTTCGAACTACCCTTACTAAATACAGTTATATTATTATCATCAGGCTTTACAGTTACTTACGCCCACCATTCTTTAATACAGGGAAATAGAAGTGGAGCCTTGTATGGTATAGTACTTACTGTATTATTAGCTTTAATATTTACGGGTTTACAAGGTTTAGAATATACAGTTTCTTCATTCACATTATCCGACAGTACATATGGTTCTTGTTTCTACTTTGGAACAGGTTTCCATGGTCTCCATGTAATGATAGGGACTGCCTTTATAGGTGTAGGTTTATGAAGAGTATTAGCTTACCACTTTACTGAAAACCACCATCTGGGTCTAGAGTCTTCTATACTTTATTGACATTTTGTTGATGTTGTTTGATTAATTCTTTTCATTTCTATTTATTATTGAGGATCTTAGTTAAGCGTGTTAGTATATTTATTCTTTTTTACTATAAATATATATATAACGGCCATAGGTTAATGGTAGACCGTTCGTCTTCCAAACGATGTGTGCCGATTCAAGTTCGGCTGGCCGTAAATAATAAGATTTAGAGTTAGTAACTTAATAGGCAAAGGGCTTTCTTGTCGAGAAAGAGGATGCCGGATCGTAGCCGGTCTAACTCGTTTATAATTTTTCTCCTTTACCTTTGCTCCATAATACATAGAAAAAGGAAAAAAAGGAGAAAACGAGGAAAAATTGCCATTGGTAAGGCAGGATATTTGCTAAATATTGTGTAATAAACACCTGGATGTTCGAATCATCTTTTTTCCGTAAGTATTAAAAATTCAATTTTATTAAAAAAATAATAAACTCTAGTAGTTGTGGCATTGTTTATATTTTATGGAGGTTTTTTTATGTATTTAAAATAAAGGTTCCTTAACTTAACTGGTAAAGTATACTTTTGATAAGAGTAGGTTCGGCGTTCAAACCGCTGAGGAATCATCTACTAGTGTATTTATTTTAAGAGAATTGACCGAGTGGTTTAAGGTGATAAGCTTGAAACTTATTTGGTTAAAATGATCACATCCGTTCGAATCGGATATTCTCTGAAGTAAGCATAAACATATCACATTTATTAATAATATTATATTTACATACGGGTTAGAGCCAGGTTGGTTAGGCGTCTCATTTGGGTTGAGGAAGTGTTATGTTCGAATCGTAATGACCCGATATATTTTATTATAAATAATAATAAGAATTATATAATAGAAAATAGATCCTAAATATAATCTACATTAGTAGTGTAAATGATATGGAAAGTATTATTTTTGTCATTTAATTTTAAATGACAAATAAGTATACAAAGAGATTGTTATGGAATCATAGCTATATATCAAAGAGAGCTAGCCTGCTTGGTTGAGGCTAACAGGTTGGCTGAAACGTGTAATATATACGATACATGCATTGAGTGCATGTTCAACTCTAATAAGAAATTATATGT